TTTTGTTATTTAAATAAACATTTGAAACGCCTGGACTCAACCCAAAAAAATAGGAGGATTTAACTTAGATAGTCGATCTAAGTAAATTTTTTTTAAAAATATAATGATGACCTACTATTGAATCTATCCTTTTATTATAATAAATAAAGTGAAAAAAGAAGATTTATTTAATATTATACGTATTATATTACCCTCATTTATATAAGGAATAAAATTCTACTTAGAGAGAGAAAAAGAGGTAAATTTAATAATAAATACCTAAATAAGAAGTCTTCCAATTCGTAAATTTTAATCAATTAAGGTATATATATATATATTAAATGTTTATTATATTAATAATATTAATAACTATATAAATACACTAGATTCCATTTATAGAGGGAAAAAAAAATGGAATCCAGTGTATTTATATAGTTATTAATATCAAAAATATAGATCCMATAGTTACACTTTAAACTATAAATCGAATTAATTGGGCAAATTAATTTTTCATTGTGAGGGGAAGGTCCCCTTTTTTTTTTACTTAAGTTTACTGATTTACTTTTTCTCCCAAGAAAAAAAAGTTGGGACCCAGTTTTTTATTTTGTTTTTATATTTATATTTAAGGAAAATTTAAGGCTTTATGTTTTTCCGTTATTAAATATTAAAAATGAAATGTGGGTTAAGTTTTATTCTTGCTTAAAATGTTTATTTTAACATTAATCTATATGTAAGTTCTTGCTGAATAAAAATTCCTTAAAGGGAGTTATGAGTAGCAGTAGATGGTATTATTGATATTAAGAAAATTTAGATTTGGTAAATGTTATTAGGATTGGTCAAAGTTGTGCCAGCATCCGCGGTTATACAACAAATTCAAATAAATATTATTGGTTTTGAAGTAATTATCATAGATATTATAATTATGAAATGAGATATTTTAGGGTGAAATATTTTAAAATGTTTTAATAATAATTGTTTTTAAAAGTGAGAAATTTTGTGAAATTGAAATTGTAAACTAGGATTAGATACCCTATTATTTTTAATGTAAAAAATTAAGCCAGAGTACTATTAGTTAAGGTCTTGAAACTTAAAGAATTTGGCGGTATTATAGTCTATTTAGAGGAATCTGTTAGGTAATCGATAGCCCACGTTGAACCTTACTTATATTATTTCTTGTATACCGCTGTTTAATGAATATACTTTTAGGTTATTTTCTGAATAAAGAAGTAATTAAAATTTCAAGTCAAGGTGCAGTAATATATAAGTCGTAAATGGATTACAATAAATTTTGTTTATTACGGATAATTTTTGGAATAGTTGTTTGAAGGTGGATTTAATTGTAATTTTTTAAAGATTGTTTAAATGATTGGTAGCTCTATAATATGCACACATCGCCCGTCACTCTCGTTTGTCTAGGTTTTCCTAAGATGAGATAAGTCGTAACAAAGTAGGTGTATCGGAAGGTGTACCTAGAATTACAGATTAAACTTAAAGCTAAGATTTTCATTTACACTGAAATAATTTATCGTGCAATTCGATATAATCTGAATTTAATAAAATTGCTTTAATTTTTAAGGTGGAGAATTAATTTGAATTGAATAAATTTTAGTCATTGTATGGTTTATAAATAGGATAATTTAAGCTATAGTTTATTAGTATTGTGAGAGAAATTTTAAATTGTTTTTATAAATTATTAAAGTAAATTTGATTTATTGTATCTTGTGTATCAGAGTATATTAAATTGAATTATAAATTTTGTTTATCTCGAATTTAAAAGATTTAATTAAGTGATTAAGTTATTGTGTCAAAAATATTAATAATGCTTAGTTGGTAATGAGACGTTATTCGTTTTTAAGGATATCTAGTTTTTTAATAAATGAATTTAATTCAGAAAATAGTAATTATTTTATAAGTGTTTATAAATATATTTATTGTTTTTAATTTCTAAAGGGAAAATCTTTTAGAAAAATTTTTATAATAATTTTGTAATTGAGGAGTTTATGAATTTAGAATTTGTTAATGATTTAAGGATGTTAAAATTTATTTCTTATTTTTAAAGATTTTGTTATTATTTAAAATTTTTATTAAAATGTTAAAAAGAATTTTTTATTTTTAGTAAATATGATTTAATTAGTAAATTTTAATGTAAATATTATTAATGAGAAATGTTAATATGAAGAACTCGGCAAATATTTTACTCGCCTGTTTAATAAAAACATGGTTTCTTGATTATTTAGGAGATCTGACCTGCCCGCTGAAAAATTTTTGAAGGGCCGCGGTATTTTGACCGTGCAAAGGTAGCGTAATCATTAGTCTTTTAATTGAGGGCTAGCATGAATGGTTGGACGAGGAAAAAGCTGTTTTATATTAATTGTTATTGAATTTAGATTTTAAGTAAAAATACTTAAATTTTATTAAGGGACGAGAAGACCCTATAGAGTTTAATATATGAAGTTTTAATTGTGTTAAAAGCGTAACTTTGTGGTTAATTATGTAGTATATTTAATTGGGGTGATTAGAAGATAAGTAAAACTCTTTTTTGAAATAAATATTTTGTATAATTGGAAGATCCATTATTTAATGATTGAAAGATTAAATTACCTTAGGGATAACAGCATGATTTCTTTTGAGAGTTCATATCGAAAAAGGAGATTGTGACCTCGATGTTGGATTAAGATAAGTTTTGGGTGTAGATGTTTAAATGTTAGGTCTGTTCGACCTTTAAATTCTTACATGATCTGAGTTTAAACCGGCGTGAGCCAGGTTGGTTTCTATCTTTAATATGCTTTAATACTTTAGTACGAGAGGACCAGGTATTAGAAATAATTTTATAGTGTTGTGAATACTATTAATTGAACTATTTTGGCAGAGAGAAAGTGTAATAGATTTAGAATCTATAAATATGATGTATATCATAAGTAGTACGATGTTGTGAAGAGAATTATTAATATTGATATTAGTAGGTTTAATTTTAGTTATTTTTGTAATAGTAGGAGTGGCTTTTTTTACTTTATTAGAACGTAAGGTTTTAGGTTATATCCATTTACGTAAAGGACCTAATAAAGTGGGATTTGTAGGAATTTTACAGCCTTTTGGGGATGCAATTAAATTGTTTTGTAAGGAGCATATATATCCTATTGTATCTAATTATTTGTTGTATTATGCTTGTCCTGTTTTTTCTTTATTTTTATCTTTAATTTTATGAATATTAATGCCATATATAAGAGGAATATTTACTTTTAATTTAGGGTTATTTTTTTTTCTGGTTTGTACTAGAATAGGTGTTTATACAGTTATATTAGCAGGTTGATCTTCAAATTCTAATTATGCTTTATTAGGAGGTTTACGAGCTGTTGCTCAAACAATTTCTTATGAAGTAAGCTTAGCTTTAATTTTATTGTCTTTTGTTTTTTTAGTAAGAAGATATTCTTTATTAGATTTTTATTATTATCAGATAAGAATTTGGTTTTTATTTTTATGTTTACCTTTATGTAATGTTTGATTTGTTTCATGTTTAGCTGAAACAAATCGGAGACCTTTTGATTTTGCTGAAGGGGAATCTGAATTAGTTTCAGGGTTTAATGTGGAGTATGGAAGAGGTGGATTTGCTTTGATTTTTTTAAGAGAATATTCAAGAATTTTATTCATAAGAATATTAATGTGTGTACTTTTTTTAGGCTCTGATTTAAATTCATTTACTTTTTATTTAAAATTAATTTTTATTGCTTTTATATATATTTGAGTTCGTGGAACTTTACCACGATATCGTTATGATAAGTTAATGTATCTGGCTTGGAAAAGCTTTTTACCTTTATCTTTAAATTTTTTGTTTTTTTATTTAGGCCTAAAAATTTTCCTCTAAAATTTTCCTTTAGGTTTATTTAAGTAAAAGAAGTACTAAGTTAATAAGGGAATTTAACCCTTTCATTATGATTTCAAGACATAAGCTTATTCATTTAAGTTTATAACTTATTAATGGTATAAGAGGTTATCTCATATTTTAATAATTAAAGGATTTAAAATATAATAAGCAAAATAAAGTACAGTAAGAATTTGACCAGTAAGAATATAAGGATCTTCAACAGGGCGAGCTCCAATTCAGGTTAGTAAGATAACAATTACTACTATTGATCAAAATATGAATTGGTTAATAGGGTAGTATTGAAGACCTCGTGAATTAGAAGAAGTAAAAGGTATAAAAAATAGAATTGCAATAGATATAACTAGAGCAATTACCCCTCCTAATTTATTAGGAATTGATCGTAGAATAGCATAGGCAAAAAGAAAGTATCATTCTGGTTGAATATGAACAGGAGTAACTAAAGGATTAGCAGGAATGAAGTTATCCGGATCACCTAAAATATAGGGTTCTTTTAGGGAAAGGATAACTAAAATTATAAATAGTACAATAAAACCAAGAATGTCCTTAAAAGTAAAGTATGGATGAAAAGGAATTTTATCCAGATCACTATTCAATCCTAAAGGATTATTAGAGCCAGTTTGGTGAAGAAAAAGTAAATGAACTATAGCAGTTGCGGCAACAATAAATGGGAGAACGAAATGGAAAGTGAAGAATCGATTTAATGTAGCGTTGTCAACAGCAAATCCACCCCATACTCATTGAACTAACTCAATTCCTAAGTAAGGGATTGCAGAAAGGAGATTAGTAATAACAGTAGCTCCTCAAAAAGATATTTGACCTCAAGGTAATACATATCCTATGAAAGCTGTTGCTATAACTAAAAATAAAATTAATACTCCAACTATTCAAGTATAGAAGAGCTTGTAAGATCCATAATATATTCCTCGTCCAATATGGAGATAAATACAAACAAAAAATATTGAAGCTCCATTTGCATGTAATGTTCGTAAAAGTCAACCATAGTTTACATCTCGGCAAATGTGGGCTACTCTAGTAAAGGCTAAATCAATGTGAGCTGAATAATGTATAGCAAGAAATAATCCAGTAGCAATTTGGATAATTAAACATACTCCTAATAAAGAGCCAAAATTTCATATTGAAGTGATATTAGTAGGTAAAGGTAAATCAATAAAGGCACTATTAGTAATTTTAATTAAAGGATGAATTTTTCGTAAGGGTTTAAACATTAACTTATTTGTCGTAAAGGTCCTTTGTAAATTCTAATTATTTTTACTACTACAATTAGAGTTAAGAATAAGTAGGAAGCAATTATAATTGTAATATTATTAATTGGTTGATTATATATTTTGAGAAGGTGATTGTTTGATGATATGTTTAAGTTAATATTATTTTCTATATTTTCATATAAATTTATATGAAAATCAATATCTATAATATATAAAGATAAAAAAATTAAAGGTAGTAATAAAAATATAAGAAGAACTTTATTTGAATAGTAAAATATTTCATTGGATGCTAATCTTGTTACGTATATAAATAATACAAGTATACCTCCTAGATAGATAAGAAGTAGAATATATGAGAATCAAAATCTTATTGATATTGATCCTCTAATTAAACATATTATGATAGTTTGCAGGAAAAGAATAAATCCTATTGATAAAGGATGATTTAAAAAAAGGAAAATAAGACTGAAAATTAAACTTAAACTTATAAGTAAATATAAAATATCAAAGGGTAGTTTAAATAAAATATTAGTTTTGGAAATTAATGATAGGAATTTCTTTCCTTTGAAGTTTTAGAAGTAATTCTTATTCTTGGTTTACAAGACCAAAGTTTTTATTTAAACTACTAAAACATTTAAAGATACTAATGTTAATAATATTTTATTTTATATTCTTTTGTGGTTTATGAGTATTTTCATCAAAACGGAAGCATTTATTAATGACTTTATTAAGATTAGAATTTATTGTATTAATTTTATTTATTTTACTGTATTATTATGTAATAATAATGTCTAGTGAATTATATATAACTATATTTTTTATATCTTTTGCTGTTTGTGAGGGTGCTTTAGGTTTATCAATTTTAGTTTCTATAATTCGCACACATGGGAATGATTATTTTAGTTCTTTTGGTTTATTACAATGTTAAGATATATTTTTTATATAATTTTTTTAATCCCTTTATGTTTTATAAAGAAAGGTTGATGATTAGTTCAAAATTTATTTTTTTATATTTCTATAATCTTTTTAATAAATTTAGATTTTTTTTGTTGAAGAAATTTAAGATATATATTTGGTTGTGATTATTTATCATTTGGTTTAGTTATATTAAGATTTTGAATTTGTGTTTTAATAATTTTGGCTAGTTATTCTGTAATTCGATATCAATATTATAATAAATTATTTTTATTAATGATTTTATTATTAATATTAATGCTTTTTTGTACTTTTTGTAGTTTAAATTTGATTTCGTTTTATTTTTTCTTTGAAGGTAGATTAGTTCCTACATTATTTTTAATTTTTGGTTGAGGATATCAACCGGAACGTTTACAAGCAGGAATTTATTTATTATTTTATACGTTATTTGCATCATTACCTTTGTTATTAGGTATTTTATTTTTATATAATAATTTAAATTATTTAGTATTTTCTTTAATATATAAAAGAGATTTTATGAATTTGTATTTATATCTTAGAATGATTTTAGCTTTTTTAGTAAAAATACCTATGTATTTGGTACATTTGTGGTTACCAAAAGCTCATGTTGAAGCCCCTGTTTCAGGGTCTATAATTTTAGCAGGTGTTTTATTAAAATTAGGAGGTTATGGATTATTACGAGTTTACAATTATTTAATGGAGATTGGAGTAATATTTAATTTATTATGGGTTTCTATTAGATTGATTGGAGGATTTTTAGTTAGATTAATATGTTTACGTCAAGTTGATATAAAAGCTTTAATTGCTTATTCTTCAGTAGCACATATAGGTTTAGTAATTGGGGGATTAATAACTTTAAATAGTTGGGGTTTTTATATGACCTTTGTATTAATAATTGCACATGGTCTATGTTCTTCAGGATTATTTTGTCTTGCTAATATTAGTTATGAACGTTTAGGAAGACGAAGATTATTAATTAATAAAGGGTTATTAAGATTAATACCAAGAATAACTTTATGATGATTTTTACTTTCTTCATCTAATATAGCTGCCCCCCCTTCATTAAATTTATTAGGGGAAATTGGTTTATTAAATAGAATGGTAGGGTGAATATGATTAGTGATATTATTTTTAATATTAATTTCTTTTTTTAGAGCTGCTTATTCTTTATATTTATATTCCTATAGTCAGCATGGAACTTATTACTCTGGCATATTTAGAAGAGTTAGAGGTTATTGTCGTGAATATTTATTATTAATATTACATTGATTACCTTTAAATTTTTTAATTTTGAAGAGAGATTTTGTTTTAATTTGAATATAACCTAAGTAGTTTAAAATAAATAAAATTGTGATTTGTGGCATCACAGATATAAGTATATCATAGGTTATGATATTTTTATCATTATGTTTTATTAGTTTTTTTTCTTTATTTTTTTTATCATTGTTAAATTTTACATTGAGAATATATTTTATTATAAATAATTTAGTTTATTTTATTGAATGAGAGGTAGTAAGATTAAATTCTTCTTCAATTGTAATAACTTTTTTATTTGATTGAATGTCCTTGTTATTTATAAGTTTTGTTTTATTAATTTCTTCTCTAGTTATTTTATATAGAGAGGACTATATAATAGGAGATGTTTATTTAAATCGTTTTATTTTTTTGGTCTTAATATTTGTGTTATCTATAATGTTTTTAATTATTAGTCCTAATTTAATTAGAATTTTATTAGGGTGAGATGGTTTAGGGTTAGTTTCCTATTGTTTAGTTATTTATTATCAAAATGTAAAATCTTATAATGCAGGAATGTTAACGGCTTTATCTAATCGAGTAGGAGATGTGGCTTTATTAATAGCTATTGCTTGAATATTAAATTTTGGGAGTTGAAATTATATTTTTTATTTAGATTGTATAATATGTGAATATGAAATATGAATTATTTCATTTTTAATTGTGTTAGCAGGAATAACTAAAAGAGCTCAAATTCCTTTTTCAGCTTGACTTCCTGCAGCTATAGCTGCTCCTACTCCAGTATCTGCTTTAGTACATTCTTCAACCTTAGTAACAGCAGGAGTTTATTTATTAATTCGTTTTAGTAAAGCTTTTCCGGAATGATTAATGAGATTCCTTTTAGTAATTTCTGTTTTAACAATATTTATATCTGGATTAGGAGCTAATTTTGAGTATGATTTAAAGAAAATTATTGCTTTATCAACATTAAGACAATTAGGTTTAATAATAAGAATTTTATCTTTAGGATTTTCTGATTTAGCTTTTTTTCATTTATTAACACATGCTTTATTTAAAGCATTACTGTTTATATGTGCAGGGATAGTAATTCATAATGTAAAAAATTTCCAAGATATTCGTTTTATAGGAAATTTATCACTTTTTATACCTTTAACTTCAGCATGTTTTATAGTTTCTAATTTTGCTCTTTGTGGAATACCTTTTTTAGCTGGATTTTATTCCAAGGATATAATTTTGGAAATTGTTTCTTTAAGAAACTTAAATATATTTATATATTTTTTATATTTTTTTTCAACGGGGTTAACTGTATGTTATTCTTTTCGATTATTTTATTATGTTTTGTGAGGGGACTTCAATTTAGTACCTATATTTAAATTAAGAGAAGAAAGCTGAATAATAATTTATGGAATATTGGGATTAATAATTTTTGCTGTAATTGGAGGAAGAATATTAAATTGAATAATTTTTTTAACTCCTTATTTTATTTGTTTACCTTTTTTTATAAAAATTATACCTATTTTTGTAAGAATTTTGGGTATTTGGTTAGGTAGAACTTTATTTAAATATAATTTAAGATATAGTTTTAATTTATTTAAGTATTATGGGTTAATTATTTTTTCAGGATCTATATGATTTATACCTTTAATTTTCACGAAAGGGGTTAGTAAAATACCTTTAAACTTAGGATTAAATTCAATTAAAATAATTGATTTAGGTTGAAGAGAATATTTTGGAGCTCAAAACTTGTATTATATAATAATAAAGTTAAGAAGAATTAATCAGTGATTTCAGACAAATGATTTAAAGACTTACTTGGTAATTTTTTTAATTGCATTATTATTAATAATGTTTATTATTTATTCAAATATCTTATATTAGAGTATAACATTGAAGCTGTTATTGAGATAAAATTATCTTTGAATAATATTTATAAAAAATATTTTTATTTTTACAATGAAAATGTAATGTTTTACTTTAAACTATATAAATAAAGATGTAAATGGATTTTAACCACTTAAATAATAAGTTAGCAGCTTTTATTTGATCAACACATCTTCTTAATTGGAATATATATTCAATGATATCATTAACAGTGATACACCTCTATTTGGTTTCAACTAATTACTTAAAAGAGCTAAATAAGGATAATTTTTATATCTAACTATCAGGTCGAAACTGATTACAAATAATTTGTTTCTTACTTGGAATAAGGAAAATTGAAAATTCAATACTTTTTGAATGCAAATCAAATGTTATACTTAACTATAACCCTTTATAAAGCTCATTCAAGTGATCCTTTGATTTCATTCATGATATAGACCAATTGTCAAAATGAATAGAAATAAAATACTTGTTAAGGATCAAATAGTAATGTTTGAGTTGAATGGAATAATAGTTATTGGGAGGATTAAGGCAATTTCTACATCGAAAATAAGGAAGATGATTGCAATTAAGAAGAAGCGTAAAGAAAAAGGGAGACGAGAAGACGAAATTGGATCAAATCCACACTCAAAAGGTGAACTCTTTTCTCGATCTTCAATATTTTTTTTTGAAAGGAGATTGGTTAAAAATATTACAACACTAGAGATTAATAAAACAATTATTGATATGTATATTAAAATATGAATTATTTATTCTAAAAATTTAGACTTTTTGATTGGAAGTCAAGGGTACTTTTTATACTAAATAAATTAAATTATCTGCCTCATCAATAAATTGAAACATATAGGAATAATCAAACTACATCTACAAAATGTCAATATCAAGCGGCAGCTTCAAATCCAAAATGATGATTAGATGTAAAATGTATAAATAATATACGATATAAACATGTAATTAAAAATGTTGTTCCAATGATTACATGAAGCCCGTGAAATCCTGTTGCTAAGAAGAAAGAGGATCCAAAAACGGAATCTGCAATTGTGAAAGGTGCTTCAATATATTCGTATAATTGAAGAGCCGTAAAATAAATTCCTAATACAACAGTCAAAAATAATCCTTGAACTGCTTGATCATAATTATTTTCTAATAATCCATGATGGCTTCATGTAATAGTAATTCCTGAAGCTAAAAGGACTGTTGTATTTAATAAAGGTACTTGAAGGGCATTAAAAGGGACAATTCCTATAGGAGGTCAAGAGGCTCCAAGATCTGGAGTTGGTGCTAAACTTCTATGATAGAAGGTTCAAAAAAATGATACGAAGAAAAAAATTTCTGAAACAATAAATAAGATTATACCTCAACGTAAACCAGTTAATACCTCTGAAGTGTGACATCCTTGATAAGTTCTTTCTCGTACAACATCTCGTCATCATTGAACTGTTGTTAGAACTAAAACAAATGTACCAAGAAGTATTAATTTGTCATTGAATTCATAGGAAAATTTAATAAATCCGACTATTCTTACTATAACTCCAAAGGCTCCTACAATAGGTCAAGGGCTAGGAGTGACTAAATGATACGGGTGGTTGGCGTGTCTAGACATTAATTATGATTTTGTAGAATATAAAGCTCTTAAAATAGCAAATACATATGATTGAATAATTGCAATTGCAGATTCTAATGTTAGTAAAAGGATTTGAACAATTAAAAGGAATGGAATTAGGTAAGTTGCTAATATACTACCAGTACCACCTAATAAAGTTAAGAGTAAATGACCTGCAATTATATTAGCTGCTAAACGAACAGCTAAAGTTCCTGGTCGAATAATATTTCTGATATTTTCAATTAAAACTATAAAAGGTATTAGAGGACCAGGAGTTCCTTGTGGAACTATATGAGCGAATATTTGATTTGTTGTATTAAATCATCCATTAATTATAAATCTAAGTCATAAAGGAAAAGCTAGTGAAAAAGTTATTACTAAATGGCTGGTTCTTGTGAAAATATATGGGAATAATCCTATAAAATTATTGAATATAATAAATGCAAATAATGAAACAAATAAAAATGTAGCAGTTAGTTGTTTTTTCTTTGTTCCGTAAAGAATTTTAAATTCTTCATGAAGTTTAAGAGTAATTGAATTTCATAAGAAAGATGTACGAGAAGGAATAAGTCATATAGATGTAGGGATAAGAAGAAGACCAATAAATGTTCTAATTCAATTTAAAGGTAAGTTTATAATTCTTGATGAGGGGTCAAATACGGAGAAAAGATTTGTTATCATTTTCAACTTAAAGTTTTAGTTAAAGTTTTAACTGATGATTTTGTGGTAGGAAGTTTATAAACGGAAAAGTAATTTATGATATTAAATAAAATAAAAATTATTACGAAGAATAAGAATATTAAAACTCAGTTTATAGGTATTATTTGTGGAATAAAGAGGTATTAGATTATTCTAATAATATTAGTATGACATACTAATGTTATATTTTTAACTAACTTCTTGTCATCAGAAGTAAATGCTAAATTACTATAAGATGGTTTAAGAGACCAATACTTGCTTTCAGTCATCTGATGATTTATTAAGAAATTTTTTCGATTCAGTTAAGGAAATCAAGTGGTATAACTCTTTCTATCACGATAGGCATAAATCTATGATTTGCTCCACAGATTTCTGAACATTGTCCATAGAAGACTCCAGGTCGGTTGAATCAGAAAGTAGCTTGATTGAGTCGACCTGGGGTGGCGTCCGCTTTAACGCCAATACTTGGAATCGCTCAAGAGTGAAGAACATCTTCTGATGAAATTAAAAGACGGATTGTTGCGTTTATGGGGACAGATGTTCGATTATCTACTTCAAGAAGACGAAAGGTAAATTTATCTATTTCATTTTGTGGAATTATATAAGAATCAAAATCTACATCCAAAAAATCAGAATATTCATAACTTCAGTATCATTGATGACCAATAGTTTTTATAGTTAAAATTGGACGGGTAGTATCATCAATTAAATAAAGAACTCGTAGAGAGGGTAGGGCAATAAAAATTAAAACTGCTGCTGGTAATACTGTTCATAAAATTTCTAAGTATTGACCATCTATAACATGTTGATCTATATATTTATTAACTATTAAGGAGAAAATTATATATCCAACTGTTGTTACGATTATGGTGATGATAAATATTGAATGATCATGAAAGTGAATTAATTGTTCTATTAATGGGGAAGCTCTATCTTGAAAACCCAGATGTGCAAATGTTGCCATTAATAAAGGTTCTAAAAAAAGCTTCAGCTTTATTTATGGAGCTTAAATCCATTGCACTAATCTGCCATATTAGATTAATATGCAATTAATGTTAATTCATTATAAGTATGCTCAGATGGGGGGTAGTTATGTGCTCATTCAACAGCTCCAGTAACTTGAGAGGCAAATATAGTACTACGATTACAAGTTATTCTGTCTCAAATAATAAAAATAAATATGAAGACAGCAAGGAGCGAAATTATTGAACCTATAGTTGAGATGATATTTCATGTTGTGTAGGCATCGGGATAATCAGAATATCGTCGAGGTATCCCAGCTAATCCTAAGAAGTGTTGAGGAAAGAAAGTTATATTAACTCCTACGAATATAATAGCGAATTGAGCTTTTAATCAAGGTGCCTTTATACTTAATCCGGTAAATAAAGGATATCAATGAATAAATCCAGCTATAATGGCAAATACTGCTCCTATTGACAATACATAATGGAAATGGGCTACAACATAATAAGTGTCATGTAATACAATATCAATAGATGAATTAGCTAAAATAATACCGGTAAGTCCTCCAACCGTAAAAAGGAAGATAAATCCAAGAACTCAAAGTGTTGCAGGGGTATAGACAACCTTTGAACCATATATTGTTGCTAATCAACTGAAGATTTTAATACCTGTAGGTACAGCAATAATTATAGTTGCTCCAGTAAAATAAGCTCGAGTGTCAACGTCTATTCCAACTGTAAATATATGGTGAGCTCATACTACAAAACCTAAAAAACCAATAGCAGATATAGCTCAAATTATTCCGTAATTACCAAAAGCTTCCTTTTTGCCTCTTTCATGTGAAATTACATGTGAAATTATACCAAATCCTGGTAAAATTAGAATGTAAACTTCTGGATGACCAAAAAATCAGAAGAGATGTTGGTATAGAATGGGATCCCCTCCTCCAGCGGGGTCAAAGAAGGATGTATTAAAATTTCGGTCTGTAAGAAGTATTGTAATTGCACCAGCTAAAACAGGTAAAGATAGTAGTAATAATAAGGCTGTGATTCCTACTGATCAAACAAAAAGAGGTATTTGTGTATTGTTTATATAGACAGGTTTTATATTAATTATAGTAGTGATAAAATTTACTGCTCCTATAATACTAGATATACCAGCAAGGTGAAGTGAGAAAATAGTTAAATCTACTGCAGGTCCTGCATGAGCAATTCTTGCAGAAAGAGGTGGATAAACAGTTCAACCGGTTCCTGCACCTCTTTCTACTATACTACCAATTAAAAGTAGTGTAATGGAAGGAGGTAATAATCAAAAGCTTATATTATTTATTCGTGGGAAAGCTATATCAGGAGCTCCTAATATTAGAGGAACTAGTCAATTTCCAAAACCTCCAATTATAATAGGTATAACTATAAAGAAAATTATAATGAAGGCGTGAGCTGTTACAATAACATTGTAAATTTGATCATCTCCAATTAAAGACCCTGGTTGTCCTAATTCTGTTCGAATTAAAAGTCTTAATGAAGTACCTAATATTCCTGCTCACGCTCCAAAAATGAAATAAAGTGTTCCAATATCTTTATGATTTGTTGAGAAAAGCCATCGTTGCAAAAATAAAGGTAAAATGGCTGAGGTTGAAGGTGATAGATTGTAAATCTATTTAGGGGATTAAAATCCTTTTTACCAGAAGAGGTCTTGTATTCAATTAATGATATTAGAATGCAATTCTAATGGTGTATAAAAATACTAAGACTTAAAGAGAGTTCTTTATTTATAACTTTGAAGGATATTAGTTTAACTTAACTTAAAGTCTTAACTAATAAATAGAAATGATTAGAGTACAAATTAAAATTCCAAGTATAATTGAGGATAGTGCTGATGTTAGGAATAAGGAATATTTATTTTTTGGGAAAGTTAAAGCTATTCAGGTTATTTCTGAGTTAGTAATTATGATTGTAGTGTATATAATTCGTATATAGTAGTAAAGAGTTAAAAGAGATGTTATAATTAGGATTATAGCTATAATGATTATTAGATTTTGAGCTATAAATTGAATAATAATTCATTTTGGGAAAAATCCTAAGAAAGGGGGTAACCCTCCTAATGAGAGTATTGAAATGAATAAAGTGAATTTTAATATTTTTTTAGTGTTAATTGAGTTAAAGGTTTGGGTAATATAAGATAAGTTAATAACTGATATTAGAAAAATAACAACGGAAATATTAATTGTGTAAATGAAAAAGTATATAAATCATAGGTTAGTTCCTATGATTATTGCAGTAAGTATCCACCCAATGTGATTAATTGATGAAAAAGCTAGTATTTTTCGTAAAGAAATTTGATTAAATCCTCCAATCCCTCCAATAATAGCTGAAGCTATAATTATAAATTGGATTGTTATATTGTTGATTAATAAATATGAAATTAGAATTAATGGAGCAATTTTTTGGATGGATAAAATGATGAAACAATTTATTCAAGAGAGTCCTTCAACAACTGAAGGTAATCATCAATGAAAGGGAGCTGCTGCAATTTTTATTAGAAGGGGTATAATGACGACACTATTTCATAAGTTTCTTTTGGTTAGATAAAATATTTCATGAATATTTGTTTTTAATAGAATTATGAATAATAGTGATGCGGAGGCAATAGCTTGAATTAGGAAATATTTCAAAGCAGCTTCTGTAGAGAATATATTTTTGTTAGAAGCTAAAAGAGGGATAAAGGAGAGTAAATTAATTTCTAATCCTATTCATGCTCCTAACCATGAATTAGCACATAAGGAAATTAATACACCTCTAATTAATGTTGTTAAAAAGAGGATTTTGGTTGAATTATTGGGCATTAGAAAAGAGAGTTGACTCTATAAATGGGGTATGAACCCATTAGCTTAAATTTAGCTTACTTTTCTACATTTTGGTGTATGGTGCACAAGAATTTTTGATATTCTAGGATTACAGTTTAATTCTGTTAAATGTAGTAAAAGTAATAAAATTACATTATTTATCCTATCATGATAATCCTTTATTCAGGCATTTTACT